GCTAATTCCTCATCCTCCAATCAGTCCTTCCCATGGGTTATTGTCCCAACAAATAAATAATTGTAGGAGTGAAATCTTAATATAATTCGAAAAAGCGAGAGCAGTAAGTCCAAAGAAATAAACTAAGAAAAAATACGTATTGTTTTGTTATAGGATTAAACAAAGGGATTCGCAAATAAAAGCGCTAAGGCTACAACTAGTCCATAAATTGTTAAAGCTTCCATAAAAGCCAGACTAAGCAATAAAGTACCTCGTATTTTTCCCTCCGCCTCGGGCTGTCTCGCGATCCCTTCTACAGCTTGGCCCGCAGCAGTACCTTGACCAACCCCGGGTCCAATAGAAGCAAGACCGACAGCCAACCCGGCAGCAATAACGGAAGCGGCAGAAATCAGTGGATTCATGATAAATTCCTCATAACAAAATAAGTAAATAGTTAATGATACAATAAACCAAGAAATTATGACTTAATTATTCCATCGCTAAGATCTATACAGTCGAAGGAACTAAGAACTCTGAATTGAAGTAATAATATTATTGAATCATCAGAACTACTTCGCTATTTCTTTTTTTTTTAGTTTAAATTCACATAATTTTTGTGAATCCATATGACTTTTGTTCTTCCATTTTTTTCTTTTTTCCAAACCATTCTCTTTGAATTTTTCGTTTTTTTCCTTGATTTAATCTCTTTATTCCTTCAATATTCACTTTATCTAAATTCACAGTATTAGATATTTGTTAATTATATATGAACTAAAGATATATCTAATTAATATCTAATATCACATATACATGTGTTTCTTCCATAACGTAAATCAACTATTCATATCTTCCATTCAATCGGATTCTAGAATTATTCTTCGAAATATTCACAAGAGTTGTCTTATAGCAATTAGATTACATACATCTAGTTCGGCTTCTCCTCCCCTAACCAATCTATATTTTTTTTTTAATTTAACTTTTGTTTTTTGTAAATCTTTATTTTTTCTTTTATTATTCGACCACATGGGTACAATCAATCTACATGTACAAATTCGTTAGATCGAATCATTGCATCGAAATATCAGTATTTGATTGATCTAAGTTAATGTAATTTATTATTTATTAAAATTCTCTTTTGGTCAATCGTTGAATTGGATGAAATCAACTTGAATGGGCATCATTCTATATAACAATAACATCTTTTTTTTATAGCACGTTGTAGTAATACTATAAGTAATCCCATAAAAATTATTATTCAGATTATGATTACTAATAGCTAATAATATTGAATATTCGAATTAAATCAACAAAACAATAGAAAGAGAATATTCATTGGAGGGGGTATAAATGGACCGAACTTGAATTTTAGGAAAAAGATCTTTTAGATCTCTTTCCTTTTTTTTACTTCCCTGTTTGTTGCAACTCCCTAATATCTCTAAGATATTAAGCTTTTTTTACTATTACTCTCTTTTTTTTACTATTACTCTCTAGAGAGTATATATATCTTATTTATATATCTTATTTATATATTTATTATTCTTATTTATTATATATAATATGTTATGTTCCCTAAGCGGATTATCGTGATACGCGCACATATTGCGTAAGTCTTAAGCTAAAAAAGCCTATTTCGAAAACAAGTCAATGATGACCCTCCATAGATTCGCCTATATAAGCCGCAGCTAAAGTTGCAAAAATAAGAGCTTGAATACCGCTTGTAAATAATCCAAGTAACATGACAGGTATAGGAACCACTAAAGGTACTAAAGAAACAAGAACAACAACTACTAATTCATCAGCTAATATATTTCCGAAAAGTCGAAAACTAAGTGATAGGGGTTTTGTGAAATCTTCTAAGATATTAATGGGTAAAAGGATTGGAGTTGGTTGAATGTATTTACCGAAATAACCTAATCCTTTTTTGGTAAGACCCGCATAGAAATATGCTAATGACGTGAGTAAAGCTAAAGCAACGGTAGTATTTATATCATTTGTAGGTGCGGCTAATTCCCCATGAGGTAACTGTATGATTTTCCAAGGTAAAAGAGCACCTGACCAATTCGAAACAAAAATAAATAGAAACAAAGTTCCAATAAAGGAAACCCATGGGCCATATTCTTCTCCAATCTGAGTTTTGCTCACGTCTCGAATGAATTCAAGGACATATTCGAAGAAATTCTGAATGTCAGTAGGAATCGTTTGTGGATTACGAACAGCTATAATGGCTGAACCTAATAAGATAGCAATTACAACCCAAGAAGTAATAAGTACTTGGGCATGGACTTGAAAACCTCCTATTTGCCAATAGAAATGTTGGCCGACTTCCACACCAGATATATCGTATAGCCCTTTTAGTAGTGTGTTGATAGAACATAATAGAACATTCATATTGCCCTCTGAAGGAAATAGAACTTTAAAAAGAATTATTTTGATTCAACCATCTATTTTTCGACTTGCCCACTTGAATTATATATTTTGTATATTAACTAATCACATAATACCCCTATTACTTGTATCTCTT